GATAAAAAAATACAGGATTGTATCAAGAATTATGTAAAAAAAAATACGAAAATATCCTCTGGTGTCGAAGGAATTGCATGCATAAAGATTCAAAAAAGAATCGATTTGATTCAGGTCATAATATATATGGGATTCCCGAAATTGTTAATAGAGGACAGCCCACGAGGAATCGAAGAATTACAAAGCAATGTACAAAAAGAATTTAATTCTGTGAACCGAAAACTTAATATTGCTATCACAAGAGTTGCAAAACCTTATGGACAACCTAATATTCTTGCAGAATTTATAGCCGGACAATTAAAAAATAGAGTTTCATTTCGAAAGGCAATAAAAAAAGCTATTGAATTAACTGAACAAGCAGATACAAAAGGAATTCAAGTACAAATTGCAGGGCGTATCGACGGAAAAGAAATTGCACGTGTCGAATGGATCAGAGAAGGTAGGGTTCCCCTACAAACCATTCGAGCTAAAATTGATTATTGTTCCTATACAGTTCGAACTATCTACGGGGCATTAGGAATCAAAATTTGGATATTTACAGACGAGGAATAACGGTCCTTTATAAGGTTGAATAACAATTCGATTGACTCCATATAATTGCTATGCTTAGTGTGTGACTCGTTGGTTTTTTATTTAGGGTTAGGATTAAAAAGCAAGGGACCACCCCCTAGTATGAACTAATAACTAGATAACTAATAACCAGCTCATTGCTTCGTATTATCTAGATCCAAGGAACCGGTCACTATATGATTGATGTATCGATCATATTGTTGTAGCAACTGAAATCTTACATAAAAGACAAGTCAATCAGATTCTAAGTGAAGCAAAAACAAAGGGATATGGATAGGTGGAGGGGTGAGAGAAAGAAAGAAAAAGAATAGCAATGATATATGATTCCAATATGTATGGTCTATGAACTATCTCAAAAAAGGCAGTGTAATAAAGCATTAATACGTATTTGATTCGTCCATAATTAATAATGAATTAGATGAATCCAATTCATAAGAAAAAATTATAAAGAGCATCAAGTCAATAAAGACTGAGTAGATTGATTTAGGAACAATTTTTATTAGGAGCTCCATTGCAGAGTTTGGGCCTAGCCATTAATCGAGAACGAGAAGCAATGGGAACGACGGAACCCGTGACTGCGTAAGATTCCTTGAAAACGAATCCTAATGATTCATTGGGTGGGATGGCGGAACGAGCCAAGAACCAATTCTATTCTGTTAGGTTATGGGATGCCCCTACGAATGAAAGGTGATGTTAAAAGGGCAAATATTCGCCCGCGAAAGCCTTATTGGATTGCTAAGTTTTGGGCGATTGAATAAAGGTAAAAATAAAGATTCATTAATTTGAAATCTATTTATAATTTTATATACGAGCAAGATATAACAATTCCTACGTGACAGATTCGATCTCAAAAAATTCCATGATGTATTATTTTATTCATTAAATACAAATAAATATCTGTAATATTTTTTAATTGTTTCATTCGCGAGGAGCTGGATGAGAAGAAACTCTCATGTCCGGTTCTGCAGTAGAGATGGCATTGAGAAACAACCATCAACTATAACCCCAAAAGAACCAGATTTCGTAAACAACATAGAGGAAGAATGAAGGGAATATCTTATCGAGGCAATCGAATTTGTTTCGGCGGATACGCCCTTCAGGCACTTGAACCCGCTTGGATCACATCTAGACAAATAGAAGCGGGGCGACGAGCCATGACAAGATATGCGCGTCGTGGTGGAAAAATATGGGTACGTATATTTCCAGACAAACCTGTTACAGTAAGGCCTACCGAAACACGTATGGGTTCGGGGAAAGGATCTCCCGAATATTGGGTATCCGTCGTTAAACCGGGTCGAATACTTTATGAAATGGGTGGAGTATCAGAAATTGTAGCCAGAGAAGCTATTTCTATAGCTGCGTCCAAAATGCCTATACGAACTCAATTCGTTATTGTGGAATAGGGGTATGAAACGAAAGGGAAGGGGCCTTGTGATGAAAAAAACCGCAATTTCTTTATTTCTATTTCTGGACAAACAATATTTCTTCTTTTTTTCTTCGCGCTTTGAAAGAAAAAAAAGAATAATAATAATAATATGATTCAACCTCAGACCTATTTAAATGTAGCGGACAACAGCGGGGCTAGAGAATTAATGTGTATTCGAATCATAGGAGCTAGTAATCGCCGATATGCTCATATTGGCGACGTTATTGTTGCTGTAATCAAAGAAGCAGTGCCCAATATGCCTCTACAAAGATCAGAAGTAATCAGAGCTGTAATTGTACGTACATGTAAAGAACTCAAACGTAACAATGGTATGATAATACAATATGATGACAATGCAGCAGTTGTCATTGATCAAGAAGGAAATCCAAAAGGAACTCGAGTTTTTGGTGCGATCGCTCGGGAATTGAGACAGTTGAATTTTACTAAAATAGTCTCATTAGCTCCTGAGGTATTATAAATACTAATAGACGAGAACATAATCATAATATAGATAAGTAGGTCATCTAAAATAAAATTTATAGGCTATCTGAAATAGTAGGGTATCTAAATAAGATTCATTTAATCAGTAGAATGCATTAGTAGATTGTTTCTCACGCATATACCTTAAATAATAAAAAAAAGAATAAAAAAGCAGAGCATGTTGATTATATAAAAACTCGGGGGCACCAATAATTATAGTTCATCATGGGTAGGGACACTATTGCTGAAATAATAACTTCTATACGAAATGCTGACATGGATAAAAAAGGAACGGTTCGAATAGCATCTACAAATATCACCGAAAACATTGTTAAAATACTTCTGCGAGAAGGCTTTATCGAAAATGTGAGAAAACATCGAGTAAGCAATAAATTTTTCTTGGTTTCAACTCTGCGACATAGAAGGAATAGAAAAGGGCCATATAGAACTGTTTTAAAACGTATCAGCCGACCCGGCCTACGAATCTATTCCAACCATCAACGAATTCCTAGGATTTTAGGAGGAATGGGTGTTGTAATTCTTTCTACTTCTCGAGGTATAATGACAGACCGAGAGGCTCGACTAGAAGGAATCGGAGGAGAAATTTTGTGTTATATATGGTGATCTTTCTGGTATCCGAATTGCATCCGTAACTTCCTCTTTGTTTTGTGAAAAAAAAAAGAGAAAAGGCGGGTTGTCTAATATCACTCCTCCTCCATTAGTTGATAATTCAAGGGGGTTACCTGGAATGAAAGAACAAAAATGGATTCATGAAGGTTTAATTACTGAATCACTTCCCAATGGTATGTTTCGGGTTCGTTTAGATAATGAAGATCTGATTCTAGGTTATGTTTCAGGAAGGATCCGACGTAGTTTTATACGGATACTGCCAGGCGATAGAGTAAAAATTGAAGTAAGTCGTTATGATTCAACCAGGGGACGCATAATTTATAGACTCCGCAACAAAGATTCGACCGACTAAGCGGCTTTTTCAACATCCCTCTCGTGCGGATGCAATTGGAGGTTCAAAATTTCAAGAGACTTATTTTCTTCCAAGGAGTAGATTCGAAATTAAGGTAAGGAATTACAAATATGAAAATAAGGGCCTCCGTTCGTAAAATTTGTGAAAAATGTCGACTGATCCGCAGGCGGGGACGAATTATAGTAATTTGTTCCAACCCAAGGCATAAACAGAGACAGGGATAATCTTTCTTAAAAGGGACTCTCAAAAGGACCCAATACACAAATAAAGGATCTGTTTTGACATGAAATGGATATTTCCGTATATCTCTGACTCATATTTATGAGATGATAAAATATGACAAAAACCATACCAAGAATTGGCTCGCGCAGGAATGGACGTATTGGCTCACGTAAGAATGGACGTCGAATACCAAAAGGAGTTATTCATGTTCAAGCAAGTTTTAACAATACCATTGTAACGGTTACAGATATACGGGGTCGGGTAGTTTCTTGGTCCTCAGCCGGTACTTGTGGCTTCAGGGGCACAAGAAGAGGGACGCCATTTGCTGCTCAAACCGCAGCCGCAAATGCTATTCGTACAGTAGTAGATCAGGGTATGCAACGAGCAGAAGTCATGATAAAAGGTCCTGGTCTTGGAAGAGATGCAGCATTACGAGCCATTCGTAGAAGTGGTATACTATTAAGTTTTGTCAGAGACGTAACCCCTATGCCACATAATGGATGCAGGCCTCCTAAAAAAAGACGTGTATAGAAATAAAATAAGAATTGAACGGATTTCAAGAGAAATAAATGATTCAATAATCTGATCAAATAATAAATATTATTATGCTTCGAGAGAAAGTAGCAGCATCTACTCGGACACTACAGTGGAAGTGTGTTGAATCAAGAGCAGACAGTAAGCGTCTTTATTATGGACGTTTTCTTTTGTCTCCACTTATGAAAGGTCAAGCCGATACAATAGGCATCGCGATGCGAAGGGCTTTGCTTGGAGAAATAGAAGGAACATGTATCACACGCGCAAAATCTGAAAAGATACCACATGAATATTCTACCATAGTAGGTATTGAAGAATCAGTACATGAAATTTTAATGAATTTGAAAGAAATTGTATTGAGAAGTAATCTATATGAAACTCGCGACGCATATATTTGTGTCAAGGGTCCTGGATATGTAACTGCTCAAGACATCATCTTACCGCCTTCTGTGGAAATAGTTGATACTACACAGCATATAGCTAGCCTGGTGGAACCAATTGATTTGTATATTGGATTACAAATCGAGAGGAATCGCGGATATCGTATGAAAACACCAAAAAACGCTCAAGAAGGAAGTTATCCTATCGATGCTGTATTCATGCCTGTTCGAAATGCAAATCATAGTATTCATTCTTATGGGAATGGGAATGAAAAACAAGAGATACTTTTTCTTGAAATATGGACGAATGGAAGTTTAACTCCTAAAGAAGCACTTTACGAGGCCTCCCGTAATTTGATTGATTTATTTATTCCTTTTCTACATGCAGAAGAACAAGACACAAATT